TTATTTTTCATCAGAAATATTAGTACTGAGGTCCAACGATTAATTTTTAGTCGTCATTTTTAGGTTATTTTTGGGCATAAAAATGCGATGTTATTTATTCATATGTTATATATAACACGTGATGACATGAGTTAACATTATCAAAATTCGTTAGCTTTGATGCGCTTAGTCGAGCTTTACTTGGTTTAGGGGTTTGACAAGAATAACAGGATTTGCTGAGCGTAGGGGGTAGGGGGGTTTAACGCGCGAAAACCAAAAGGGGGCATATAGTATGAGTCTGAGATAGATAAGGATGTATTATGCACTTGAGATAAACATATGTAATTCTTAAATTATGTATAATATCATTCATAATTATTCTCACAATCAAGAAAAATGTTCCACCTTAATTTAACATTTGCGGTTACACTTTGGGATGTCTGTGAAAGGCAGACGTAAAAAGTACCTATGCCTATAAAAGAACGCGAAGCATGTGGGGTTATTAAACGTATGAACTACTGAAGTTACCGGATGCAAGTATAGATCTCTAGGGTGGAACTACATGCCATGTTCGTGAAAGTGAGTAAGGATACAAGGAATAATTAATAATATACCTTATTTCCAGTAGTGTCCCTGGTTCTATCATGGATTATTATGCAATTATACAAGCTGGTTGGTGATTTCTTACTACATTAAAGATTGGAGGAGGAACGTATGTTGTGGCACTTCACGATTAGTTTGTGAGATACGACAGTTAGAGGAATCGATAATTTACACGGTTGCGATGAATTCGATTGTTGATTCACAAGCCAATGCTTTATGTATACCTACATTTTAGTACTTGCTTTATGTTTAAAATAAATTTATGGTGATAATACATTAATGTACATAAGCATTAATGTAATATCATGGCATAGTATGGACTACACCATACAGGGCAGAAAATAGTTTAATTTAGAATTCTGGCTTTGGGAGCCAGGGGTGAGAGTTAAAATCTCTTTTTTCTGGCATTAGGGAGGATTTTAACCTCCGATCTTCGGATTACAAGACCGATGCTTTAAGCTAAGCTACTAAGGCAAGCTCATTCCATTGCTTTATTCTCCAGTCAGCCCGCCAGTGGCATTAGGATCAAGAATAGTGCAAAGTACAGGACAGATGCAATTTGTCCAATAATAATAAACGGGTGTTCTACTGGCATGCCCCCAATTCACGTCAGGATGGCCATGTCCGCGACTAGCGTTCAAAAGAGAATTTGGGTGAAGGGTCGGAAGGTTAGGCCGCGTTGCTTAGACGTGTGGAGAATTGGCACTACCATTAGGATGAGGATAGAAAATAGAAGGGCCAAGACCCCGCCCAGTTTATTTGGGATTGACCGGAGGATAGCATAGGCAAATAGGAAATATCATTCGGGTTTAATATGGGGAGGGGTGACCAGTGGGTTGGCTGGGATAAAGTTTTCTGAGTCTCCCAGTAGATTTGGAGAAAACAATGCCAAAGATGTAAGGGCTAAAAGTATGACTACAAACCCAAGGAGGTCTTTATAAGAAAAGTAAGGGTGAAATGTAATCTTGTCTGCGTTTGAGTTTAGGCCTGTGGTTTTTTTTGAGCCTGTTTCATGAAGAAATAATAGGTGGAGGACAATGGCTGCAGCAATCACGAATGGGAATAGGAAGTGAAATGCGAAGAACCGCGTCAAGGTGGCGTTGTCTACTGAAAACCCGCCTCAAATTCATTGCACTAGGACATCACCTACATAGGGTACCGCTGATAATAAATTGGTAATTACTGTAGCGCCTCAAAATGACATTTGTCCTCAGGGTAGGACGTAGCCCACGAAGGCTGTTATTATTACCAGCAGAAAAAGAACGACTCCGATGTTTCAGGTTTCTTTGTATAAGTAGGATCCGTAGTATAGTCCACGGGCAATATGTATATATAGGCAAATAAAGAAGAATGATGCTCCGTTGGCGTGCATGTTCCGAATTAGTCAGCCGTAGTTAACATCACGGCAGATATGTGCAACTGACGAAAAGGCAGTGGAGATGTCAGATGTATAATGTATAGCTAGAAATAATCCTGTAAGGATTTGTGTGGCTAGGCATAAGCCTAGAAGCGACCCAAAGTTTCATCATACTGAAATATTCGAGGGGGCTGGTAAGTCAACTAGTGCATGGTTGGCGATTTTGATAAGGGGGTGGGTTTTCCGTAGGCTTGCCATTAGGGTTTTTATAGTTGAATAACAACGGTGGTTCTTCAAGTCACTGGTCTTGGTTAAAACCCAAGTAAAAATTATGACTTATCTTGTATCAATACTGTTAATTGCTTTAATTGTAGGGCTAGTTGCTGTGGCCTCTAATCCTGCTCCTTATTTTGCTGCCTTTGGTTTAGTAGTGGCGGCTGGGGTTGGGTGTGGGGTGCTCACTGGCCATGGAGGATCCTTCTTATCTTTAGTCCTGTTCCTAATCTACTTAGGCGGGATGCTCGTAGTTTTCGCCTATTCGGCGGCTTTAGCCGCTGAGCCATTCCCTGAGGCGTGAGGGGATCGTTCTGTAATTGGGTATGTCTTAATTTACTTACTCGGAGTTGGATTAGTGGTCGGCTTACTTTGGGAGAACTGGTATGAGGGGTCCTGAGTAGTCATTGATGGTTTAAAGGAGTTCTCAATACTTCGAGGGGATATTAGTGGAGTAGCCATAATATACTCATCCGGAGGTGGTTTATTAATTATTAGTGCATGAGTACTGCTACTAACCCTATTTGTGGTGCTAGAGTTGACCCGTGGGTTAGGCCGGGGCGCTCTTCGTGCAGTTTAGATAGCTGTTAACAGAACAGCGAGGGTTATTGATAATAAAAAAATGGTTAAGTAGGTTTTAATTATACCGCGCTGAGTATCACTAATAGTTTTGGCCATCTTGACTTGTGCATAAGACAGCCCCTTTGGCCCCACAGTTTCAAACCAGGTCTGGTCTACTAACTGGGTTGCAATGGATTGTCCTAAGACTAGATTCAGCTTTGGAACCAGTCGATGAATGATTGCTGGGAAGTAGCCAAGCATATTAGAGAAGTGGTGGGAGGGGGTTATGGGGTTGGTCTTGAATTGCTTACTGGTTAACCCGGCCAATTCAATTGCTGTTAATAACCCAGTAATCGTGACCGCAAGGGCAGCCACCTTTAAGGTGAGAGGTATGGTCATGATCGGAGTCTTTGAGACCAAAAAATTTGATGTAATAATAAGACCTGCAACAATACTGCCTCAGGCGAGTCGCTTAATGGGGTTAATTACTGATGAGTTATTTTCATTGATAGGAGATAATGCGAGGAATCGAGGGGTGCCTATGGTAACGAAGAAGACTACCCGGAAGCTGTAAACAGCTGTGAAGGACGTGGCAATAAGGGTTAGGGTTAGGGCTCAGGCGTTTAGGTAAGAGGTATTTAGTGCTTCAATAATGGCATCCTTTGAGAAAAAGCCCGCCAGAAAGGGGGTTCCGGTTAGGGCCAGGCTGCCGATGGTTAGGCAGGTTGAGGTGAAGGGTAACAGGGCATGCAAGCCCCCTATTTTTCGAATATCCTGCTCATCATTGAGACTGTGAATGATGGACCCCGAACATAAAAATAATATAGCTTTAAAGAACGCGTGAGTGCAGATGTGTAGGAACGCTAATTGAGGTTGATTAAGGCCAATGGTAACCATTATAAGGCCTAATTGACTTGATGTTGAAAATGCTACAATTTTTTTGATGTCATTCTGTGTGAGGGCGCAGGCGGCTGTAAATACAGTAGTCAGTGCCCCTAAGCAAAGACAGGTTGTTAGTGCTAAATTATTATTCTCTATAATAGGATGAAGTCGGATAAGTAAGAAGATACCGGCAACAACTATAGTACTGGAGTGAAGTAGGGCAGACACTGGTGTAGGGCCCTCCATGGCAGAGGGCAGCCACGGGTGCAGGCCAAACTGGGCTGATTTACCAGTTGCTGCTAAAATTAATCCAATAAGGGGAAGTGTTATATCAAAGGTTTTTGACAAAAAAAAGATCTGCTGAATCTCCCATGAGTTTAAGTTAACTGCAATTCAGGCTATGCTTATGATAAGTCCAATATCTCCGACACGGTTATACAAAACTGCCTGGAGGGCTGCTGTGTTTGCATCGGCCCGCCCATATCATCAGCCAATCAATAAAAATGATATAATACCAACTCCTTCCCAGCCAATAAAAAGCTGAAAAAGGTTATTAGCAGTTACGAGAATAATCATAGCCACTAAAAAAAGAAGCAAGTATTTGAAGAACCGGTTCATGTTAGGGTCCGAGTGTATGTACCATGATGCAAATTCAAGGATGGACCAAGTTACGTAAAGGGCAATAGGGGTAAAAATTAGTGAATAGTGATCAAACTTAAAACTGATGTTGATATCAAAAACGGCCGTATTTATTCAGTGTCAGTTAGTAACGATAGTCTCAGCCCCCTGGTCTAGAAACAAAATAAGTGGTAAAAGGCTAACGAAAAATGAAGTGCTGACGGCAGTTTTAACATGGGTTGTGGCCCATTTAGAGTCCTTACGGGAAGGGTCTAGCGTTGTTAAAAGGGGGTAAATAAGAATTGTAATAACTAAAATCAGTGAGGATGATAAGATTAGGGTTGTTGGGTGCATAGCTTCCACTTGGATTTGCACCAAGAGTTTTTGGTTCCTAAGACCAATGGATGAGCTGTTATCCTTCAGAAGCGTAAGGAGGCCATGGAATTTAACCATGGATATAAGTATTAGCAGTACTTACTGCCTTTGGCCCTCCTCGGTGAGTAAGGGGATTTTAACCCCCATCTTTAGAATCACAATCTAATATTTTAAATTAAACTATACTTACTAGTGGCATCAACCCCACATGAGTTCTGGTTTTGCTACTAATAGAACAACGGGAAGAAGGTGGAGCACTATTAATAAATGTTCTCGGGTGTGAAATGGTGAAAGTCCTTTAATATGATTTGGTGCTGGGCCCCGTTGAGTTATAAGGAATAAGTACAAGGAGTAAGCCGCCGTAATTAATGTTCCTAGGCCTGTTAGTACAATAGTTCAGGGGGATCAGCTAAATAGTGTAGTAATAATCATGACTTCTCCTATAAGATTTGGGAGAGGCGGTAATGCTAGATTTGCTAAGTTGGCAACAAATCACCAAACCGCAGTTAATGGAAAAATTATTTGGAGGCCTCGAGCTAGTAGCATGGTTCGGCTATGAGTCCGTTCATATGCAGTATTAGCAAGGCAAAACAGTGCGGAGGATACTAAGCCATGGGCAATTATCAAAATGATTGCGCCGGTAAATCCCCAAGGGGTTTGGATAAGGATGCCCCCTGCTACTAAGCCCATATGACTTACCGAGGAGTAGGCAATGAGGGACTTCAGGTCTGTTTGTCGCAAACAAATCGAGCCAGTCATTAAAATGCCCCATAGGGCTAAAATAATGAAGGGGTAGGCAAGTTCTTTTGAGAGTGGGTCCAACATAATTATTATTCGCATTATACCATAGCCTCCTAATTTAAGTAGAACCGCTGCTAAAACCATAGAGCCTGCCACTGGGGCTTCAACGTGGGCTTTTGGTAGTCAAAGGTGTACACCATAAAGTGGTATCTTTACTAAAAATGCAATCAAACACCCAGCCCATCAGATGCTATGACCTCAGGAGTTAAGTGTAAGTGGTTGAGAATATTGTAAAATAAGTATGGATAGCGTCCCTGTTGTCTGTTGAAGTAGAAGTAGGGCAACTAAAAGTGGTAATGAGCCCGCTAAAGTATAAAACAAGAAATAGGTTCCGGCATTCAAACGCTCAGTTTGGTTCCCTCAACGGGTGATAATAATAAGCGTGGGGATGAGGGTGGCTTCAAATATAATATAGAATATAATAACTTCTGTGGCCCCAAATGCTATAATAAGGAAAGTCTGTAGGGAGGCCAAAAGGGTAATATACAGACGCTGCCGATTAATTGGTTCTGAATAAATGTGATTTTGGCTAGCTAGAATTATTAATGGAAGGAGCCAGCATGTAAGGACTAAAAGAGGGGTGGATAATGGGTCCGTGGCTAAGTACATGTTGGAGGTTGATCATCCAGTCTCTGATGTTCACTTTAACCAGGTAAGGCTAATAAAGGCAATTAATAGGCTTTGAGCAGTTGCTGTAGGTCATAATCATTTGGTTGATGATAATCAAATTGTTGGAAATAGCATAAGTGTTGGGACTAATACTTTTAGCATTGTAGTAAATTGAGGTTTTGTAGGCGGTCAGTTCCGTGGGTACGGGCTGTAGCAACTAAGAGAGCCAGGCCCGCACTGGCTTCGCAGGCCGAGAAGGCTAACAACAGCATTGGGGCCGCAGAAAACATGGTTGACTCGAATTGTATAGCTCACAGGGCCAGTGCAATAAACAAGGATAGTATTATTCCCTCTAAACAAAGGAGTGCAGAGAGTAAATGAGTACGATGGAATGCTAGACCTATCAGGCCTAACATAAAAGCTGAGGTAAAGCTGAAGTGTACGGGTGTCATAAGAGGGTCATGGAATTAAACCATAATTTTCTGAGCCGAAATCAGAGGTCTTATATTGGACTAATCCTCTATTCTGCCCATTCTAGGCCTCCTTGAGTTCATTCATAAATCAGTCCTAGGGTAAGCAAAATTAAGACTGTTGTGGCCCAAAAAAAGGTGTTAGTGGGGTCGTGAAGTTGATCTCCTCAGGGTAGTGGAAGAAGAAGTGCAATTTCTAAGTCAAATAATAGGAACAAAATGGCAATTAGAAAAAATCGCAAAGAGAACGGGAGCCGAGCTGAGCCGAGGGGGTCGAAGCCACACTCATATGGTGAGAGCTTCTCTGCATCTGGGTTTATCTGAGGTAATCAGAAAGATACAGTTGCTAGTACAAGAGAGAGGGCTATCGTAATAACTAAAACTGTAATAACTAAATTCATTATCTTTCCTTGGGGTCCAACCAAGACTAGGTGATTGGAAGTCACTCGTACTAGCATTAAATACTAGAAAGATATGAGCCTCATCAGTAAATTGATACGTAGAGGAATAATCATACTACATCTACAAAGTGTCAGTATCAGGCGGCGGCCTCAAAGCCGAAGTGATGTTCGGATGTAAAGTGGTATTGGACTTGGCGAAGTAGACAGACAGCCAAAAATGAAGAGCCAATAATAACGTGCAAGCCATGGAATCCCGTAGCTACAAAGAATGTTGAGCCGTAAACGCCATCTGCAATTGTAAAAGGTGCCTCATAATACTCCATGGCTTGCAAGACGGTGAAGTAGAATCCCAGTAAAATTGTTAATGTTAGGGATTGGATGGCTTGCTTACGGTCGCCCTCTATCAAGCTGTGGTGGGCCCATGTTACTGTAACTCCGGATGCCAAGAGGACGGCCGTATTCAGCAGGGGAACTTCAAATGGGTCTAGGGTAATAAGACCTGTGGGCGGTCAGCAGCCCCCTAGTTCTGGGGTAGGTGCCAAACTGGAATGGTAAAAAGCTCAGAAAAATCCTAGAAAAAAGAATACTTCAGATGTAATAAATAGAATTATACCATATCGTAGTCCTTTTTGTACGGGGGGTGTGTGGTGACCTTGAAATGTTCCCTCTCGGATAATATCTCGTCATCACTGATATATTGTAAGAAGTAGAAGTATTAGTCCAAGGGTTATAAGTGTGGTGGAGTGGAAGTGAAACCAGATTGCTAAGCCGGATGTTATTAGTAATGCTCCGATTGCGCCGGTTAGGGGTCATGGGCTTGGATCAACCATATGAAATGCGTGTGCTTGGTGGGCCATTAAACGTTCTCTTGGAGATACAAGCTAAGAAGAAGCACAAACACGTAAGCTTGAATTATTGCGACTGCAACCTCCAACAATGTAAGTAGGAATAGGACGGCAGCCGTAAGAATTGCCACCGTAGGCATTATTGGGAGGAGAACAAACACGGCGGTGGCAATCAGTTGGATCAGAAGATGACCTGCGGTTAGGTTAGCTGTTAGTCGGACGCCGAGGGCCAGGGGTCGAATAAAAAGGCTAATTGTTTCGATAATAATAAGTACAGGAATTAAGGGGATGGGAGTGCCCTCTGGTAATAGGTGTCCTAAGGCCACTGTTGGCTGATTGCGCATGCCAATAATAACTGTGGCGAGCCACAATGGTACGGCAAATCCTATATTTAAAGACAATTGCGTTGTAGGGGTAAAAGTGTATGGTAAAAGTCCAAGCATATTAATGGTGATCAAAAAGATTATTAATGAAGCCATAAGGAGTGCTCATTTATGCCCTCCTAAATTTAATGGTATTATAAGTTGGCTAGTAAATTGATTTACGAATCATCCTTGAATTGTGATAAGGCGGTTATTTACCCATCGAGAGGTGGAAGTGGGATATAATACTCATGGGAGGGCAATCGCAATGGCAATCAAAGGAATGCCCAAATACGACGAGCTTGCAAATTGATCAAAAAAGCTTATTGCCATGGTCAGTTTCAGGGTTCAGTTTTGTGTTCCTCAGAGTCAATATGTGCTGGCTCATTGGGGGATGTGTGACTTATCACTTTGGTGGGGATAATGGTAAGAAATACCAGTCATGAAAATACTAAAATTGCGAATCAAGGGGCAGGGTTTAATTGAGGCATTTCACTAGAGGTGGTTGGGAGGCACCATTCTTTGGCTTAAAAGGCCAATGCTGAGGCCCAGATTTAGCTTCCTAGTGAGGCGTCTTCTAGTATTAGTGAGGATCAGTTCTCGAAGTGTTCAAGTGGAACTGCTTCAACTACAATAGGCATGAAGCTGTGGTTTGCCCCGCAAATCTCAGAGCATTGTCCATAAAATACCCCGGGTCGGGAGGCAATAAAGGCTGTTTGGTTAAGACGGCCTGGAACCGCGTCTATTTTTACTCCAAGGGATGGGACGGCTCAGGAGTGCAATACATCCTCGGCTGATACAAGTACTCGAATTGGTGACTCTATGGGGACAACCATTCGGTGGTCTGCCTCAAGAAGTCGAAACTGACCTGGATTAAGGTCTTGAGTTGGGATTATATATGAGTCAAAACCTAGGTTTTCGTAGTCAGTATATTCGTAGCTTCAATATCACTGATGTCCTATAGCTTTAATTGTTAGGTGGGGGTCATTGATCTCATCTATAAGATAAAGAATTCGTAGGGAGGGGAGAGCAATTAAGACAAGAATCACGGCAGGTAGTACGGTTCATACGATCTCAATTTCTTGGGAATCTAAAATATATTTGTTTGTGAGCTTTGTTGACACTATTGCAACAATAATATAAAGTACCAAGGTACTAATTAGAAAGACAATTATTAGAGCGTGATCATGGAAGTGAAGAAGTTCTTCTATAACGGGTGATGCCGCGTCTTGGAATCCTAATTGTGTGGGATGTGCCATTAAGCCTTAGGCTTAAGACATGCAGGAATTTAACCTACGATTTCACCTTGACAAGGTGATGTAATTTGCGAGTTTACTAATGTCTTAGAAGGAAGTGACAGAGTGGCTATGTGACTGGCTTGAAACCAGTATATGGGGGTTCAATTCCTCCCTTCCTCGTTAATTTGATTGAACTTGAACAAATGCGGGCTCTTCAAATGTGTGGTAAGGGGGAGGGCACCCATGAAGTCATTCAACATTTGTTGCGGTTAGTTCTACGGATGAAACTTCTCGCTTAGCAGGGAAGGTTTCCCATGGAATGAAGGGGAACATAATTACTGCTACCAGGGAAATTAAGGACCCGATAGATGATACTGTATTTCAAAGTGTATAGGCATCAGGGTAGTCCGAATATCGTCGTGGCATCCCTGCAAGGCCTAGGAAATGTTGTGGGAAGAATGTAAGGTTTACGCCAATAAATATTACCCCGAAGTGAATTTTAGTTCACGTGCTATGGAGGGTGTATCCTGTAAATAAGGGAAATCAATGAACGAAAGCCGCCATGATAGCAAATACGGCACCTATTGATAAAACATAGTGGAAATGTGCTACTACATAGTATGTGTCATGTAAAACAATATCTAATGAGGAATTGGCTAGTACAATTCCCGTTAGGCCCCCTACTGTGAAGAGGAAAATAAACCCAAGGGCCCATAACATGGGGGCTTCTCACTTAATAGAGCCTCCATGGAGGGTGGCTAGTCAGCTAAAAACTTTGACTCCTGTCGGAATAGCAATAATTATTGTTGCAGATGTAAAATATGCACGGGTGTCTACGTCCATACCAACGGTAAATATGTGATGGGCTCAGACAATAAACCCTAGCAGGCCAATGGCCATCATGGCTCATACCATTCCTATATATCCGAAGGGTTCTTTTTTACCTGAATAATAGGCTACAACATGAGAAATAATTCCAAACCCTGGTAAAATTAAAATATATACTTCTGGATGCCCAAAAAACCAGAATAAATGTTGGTAAAGAATTGGATCCCCTCCCCCTGCAGGGTCAAAGAATGTGGTATTAAGATTCCGGTCTGTTAAAAGCATTGTAATTCCGGCAGCCAGAACTGGTAAAGATAGGAGGAGTAGAACAGCAGTTACTAACACGGCTCATACAAATAAAGGGGTCTGATATTGGGAAATGGCTGGGGGTTTCATATTAATTGTTGTTGTAATAAAGTTAATTGCTCCTAAGATGGATGACACACCTGCTAAGTGAAGAGAGAAGATGGTTAGGTCAACGGATTCGCCCGCATGGGCTAGGTTGCCTGAAAGTGGTGGATAAACTGTTCACCCTGTACCGGCTCCAGCTTCAACACCGGAGGAGGCTAATAATAGGAGGAAGGAAGGTGGCAGGAGTCAGAAGCTCATATTATTTATCCGTGGGAATGCTATATCGGGGGCCCCAATTATTAGTGGGACAAGTCAGTTACCAAAGCCCCCAATAAGGATGGGTATTACTATAAAGAAAATTATAACAAAGGCGTGTGCGGTAACAATAACGTTGTAAATTTGATCATCGCCGAGGAGGGACCCCGGCTGGCTTAGTTCAGCTCGAATTAATAGGCTTAGGGCAGTTCCAACTATCCCGGCCCAGGCACCAAATACTAGGTAGAGGGTGCCAATATCTTTGTGGTTGGTAGAGAAGAATCAGCGCGTGATTGCCACAGGTAGGATGGCCGAAGTTAGGCGGCGGGTTGTAGCCCCGTAGATAGAGGTTTAAGTCCTTTTCCTATCAAGCCCCGTAGTGGAGTACACGTTGGATTGCAAATCCAAAGACGCAGATTGACGTCTGCCGGGGCTTTCCCGCCTTACCCGGCTAACGGCGGGAAAGATAGATGAATGCCCGCTGGTTTGGGCGCTTAGCTGTTAACTAAGAATTTGTAGGATCGAGGCCTTCTCATCTAGAAAGGCCTTAGCTTAATTAAAGTGTCTGAGTTGCATTCAGAAGATGTGGGATAAAGTCCCGCAGGCCTTAATCAGGGACTAGAAGATTTTAACTCCTACTTAGAGCTTTGAAGGCTCTTGGTCTAAATTATCCTAAGTCCCTAGATAACGAGCGCGACAATTGCAGGGGTAATCGGCAACAATCCCAATGTAACAACTGTGAACAAGGCAAGAGCAATCGTGGACTGAGTTGTTTGAGTTCGTCACGGTGCTGTAGCGTTAGTTGTGTTGGGAGAAATGGTAAGGGTCATAGCATAACACAGCCGGAGATAGAAATAAAGACTAATTAGGGCTGCTAAGGCCATAATTGTTGCTGTAAGTGGAACTTGCTGCTTTGCCATCTCTTGTAAAATTAATCACTTGGCCATAAACCCGGTGAGCGGGGGCAGCCCGCCTAGGGAGAGGAGGGCCAAGGCTGTGGTCGAGACTAAGACTGGGGCTTTCGACCATATGGTCGTGATGGTACTAATATTTGTGGCTGACACTATTTTTAGTGACAGGAAGGCGGTGGATGTTATAAACACATACATGCCAAGGGCAAGGAGTGTCAGATGGGGGGCATACTGCGAAATAATGATTATTCACCCCATGTGAGCAATAGAGGAGTAGGCCAAGATCTTCCGGACCTGAGTTTGATTAAGGCCCCCTCATCCACCAATTAGGGTGGAGAGGAGCCCTAACAATGTGAGCATGCCCGGGTTAACGGTAGGGGCCACCTGAATAATTAATGCTAAGGGGGCCAGCTTTTGCCAGGTAGATAAAACCAATCCGGTAGTTAAGTCAAGGCCCTGAAGTACTTCTGGCAGCCAAAAGTGCATGGGTGCAAGTCCAATCTTTAGTGCCAGGGCGGCAATGGTTATTGAAGAGGCAATTGGGTGTGATATATCATTAATACTTCATTCACCCACCAGCCAGGCATTGGTGGTGGCGGCAAACAGAATCATTGCTGCGGCGGTCGCTTGAGTTAAAAAATATTTTGTGGCTGCTTCAACCGCCCGCGGGTGGTGCTGTTGGGTTATTAGGGGAATAATCGCCAAAGTATTAATTTCAAGGCCCATTCAGGCTAGTAGTCAATGCGAACTGGCAAAGGTTAGTGTGGTTCCTAACCCTAAGCTAGACAAAAGGATGGTGAGTACATAGGGGTTCATTGATAGGGGAGGGATTTTAACCGTCATGTTCGGGGTATGGGCCCGAAAGCTTTATTAGCTGACCTTATCATAGAAAGTGGTGTAGAGGAAGCACCAGGAGTTTTGATCTCCTGAGGATGGGTTCAATTCCCTTCTTTCTAGGAACTGGGGGGACTCTAACCCCCATAAGCCACTCTATCAAAGTGGTCCTTAAAATTCAGGCACGGTTCCGTAAGAATTAGAGCTGCGGGGGGAGTCCCGCAAGTGCAATCGGGAGGGCGGTATGTCAGATGACTAGAGCCAGAGTCAGGGGGAGGAAATTTTTCCAAACCAAATGTATCAGCTGATCATATCGGAACCGGGGATAAGATGCTCGAACTCAAAGGAATATTACCGAAAGCAGGGCGGCCTTAGTTATCAAATTAATGGTAGTTAATTCTGGCATAGAGGGGATGTGTGATGCACCAAGGAAAAGAATGGCTGATAAGGTATTCATCAATAAGATATTAGCATATTCAGCCAAAAAGAAGAGCGCGAAGGGCCCACCTGCATATTCGACGTTAAAGCCGGAAACCAACTCGGACTCCCCCTCCGTCAGGTCAAAGGGCGCACGATTAGTCTCAGCTAGTGTTGAGATGTATCACATTGCTGCTAAGGGTCAGGCTGGGACAAGGAGTCACACGGCTTCCTGGGTGATGCTAAACATTTGTAGGGTATATCCCCCCGAAAAGATAATAATGGATAATAAAATCAATCCGAGGCTTACCTCATAAGAAATTGTTTGGGCGACTGCCCGGAGGGCACCAATTAGTGCATACTTTGAATTGGATGCTCACCCTGATCCTAAAATAGAATATACAGCTAGGCTAGATAGGGCCAGGAGAAATAAAATACCTAAATTTAAATCTGCGACTGGTTGGGGTATGGGCATGGGTGCTCATAGCATCATAGCTAGTGTTAATGCGAGGATGGGGGCAGCTAGAAATAAAAAGGGGGATGATGTAGAGGGGCGGACAGGCTCTTTAATAAATAGCTTAACTCCATCCGCAATTGGTTGAAGAAGTCCGTAAGGTCCTACAATATTTGGCCCTTTTCGTAGCTGTATATAGCCTAGAACTTTACGCTCAAGAAGTGTAAGGAAGGCCACTGCTAGCAGGACGGGGGCAATGTATGCAAGCGGGTTAACCAGATGTGTTAATAGAGTGTTTAGCATAACTAAGAAGAGGATTTGAACCCCTGGCTGAAAGGGCTTAGGCCTTTTGCAATTACCATGCTCTGCCATCTTAGTGGGGCCTTACTTTGGCCTGCATTTGAGTCCTCCCTTTACTTAATTTAGTTGTCTTCATTAATTAGGGGCAAGGCGTGCCTTTAGCATAGGCCTCTTTTTTCCGGTCCTTTCGTACTAGGAAAAATGACATTACAGATAGAAACTGACCTGGATTGCTCCGGTCTGAACTCAGATCACGTAGGACTTTAATCGTTGAACAAACGAACCCTTAATAGCGGCTGCACCATTAGGATGTCCTGATCCAACATCGAGGTCGTAAACCCTCTCGTCGATATGGACTCTTGGAGAGGATTGCGCTGTTATCCCTAGGGTAACTTGGTTCGTTGATCGGTCTTGATAACCGGATCATTTTTGGTCAAAATTTCTGTGACTTAGAAGTGTTATTCTTGGTTCTAGGGTTAATCCCAGTCCACTTGGAGGATTATTTGTTCTCCATGGTCGCCCCAACCGAAGGTAAAATTCCAATTTCTATTAGGTTCATACTTAGTTAATAAGCTGCTTAACGTAGGTGAATTTGTACCTTAAGCTCCAAAGGGTCTTCTCGTCTTGTACTTATATACCCGCTTCTGCACGGGTAGATCAATTTCACTGACCTGAAAAGGGAGACAGTTAAGCCCTCGTTTAGCCATTCATACAGGTCTTCATTTAAAAGACAAGTGATTGCGCTACCTTTGCACGGTCAAAATACCGCGGCCGTTAAACTTGTAGTCACCGGGCAGGCTGGACCTCCTATACATTGGGGTTCGCAGGAGGCGATGTTTTTGGTAAACAGGCGAGGCTTGTGTTTGCCGAGTTCCTTCCCTTTCTTTTAGTCTTTCCTTGATGGCACTCCAGTGTGGGTTTAACGATGTAAGTGTTGTGTTGTTTTCTTGGTTTCCTTTAATAAACACATTACCCTCTCTTTATGGGTTCGTTAATTTCCAGTGGTTTGTCCGAGCTGGCTTACACTTGTGCTAGGAGAGGGTCATACCCTCTTATTACTCATTCTAGCATGGTCTCTTCCATGGGGGCATGGAACGGCCTAATACTTTTAGGGGAGTTGAGTTATTTAACAGTATAATAAACTGCATGTCGTTTGAGCTTTAACGCTTTCTATTCAGATGGCTGCTTTTAGGCCCACTGGGACGACTAGTTTTATAAAATGTGACTCTTATCCTCCTATTTAAGGTTGTGTCCTTTATTAAAGGGGCTGTACCCCCTTCAACTAACTCTCGTATTTCTCTTATATGCTTACTTAGATATTTCTTGGTTGGCTAAAGGGGTACGAGGCTGAACTTCTATTCACTTCTTAGGCAACCAGCTATCACCAAGTTCGGTAGGTTTATCACCTCTACCCGGGGCTCTTCCCACTCTTTTGCCACAGAGACGGGTTCGCCCAAATAGGCTGTCCCGGGGTAGCTCACTTGGTTTCGGGATTTCAAACTAAAGGTCACTTTGCTTGTGTGGTGCTGGCTAAATCATGATGCAAAAGGTACGAGGGTTAAGCTCTGCTTTTTTGTGCTTATATGAATTATTTCATTACTCTTTCAGCTTTCCCTTGCGGTACTTTCTCTATTGCTTAAAATTACCCTTTCCGTCTCCCGTACTAAGGTGGAAAAATGGTTTAGTTTCCTGGTTTAATTAATGTTAAATTATCTATGGTGTTGAGTTAATCTTGGTGGTTAAGCTAGCTGTCTGGCTCAGGGCGATCCAATTTGCATGGATGTCTTCTCGGTGTAAGGGAGATGCTTAACTGTCTCAGCCACACCCTGGGTTTGATCCAAGTGCACCTTCCGGTACACTTACCATGTTACGACTTGCCTCCCCTTGTCCGTGCTTTGGTGTTATGAACATTTATCGCTGTATGACAGGGGAGAGTGACGGGCGGTGTGTACGCGCCTCAGAGCCGGGTTCAAAAGGACACTCTTTTTCCTTTTTACTACTAAATCCTCCTTCGAGTAATTTTTCAGGGTACTATCCGTGGATATTCTACTATAGAAAATGTAGCCCATTTCTTCCCACTTCGTGCGCTACACCTCGACCTGACGTTTTGGAATATATCCATTTAGCTTACTGTTAGTCCTTCACAGGGTAAGCTGACGACGGCGGTATATAGGCGGGGATGGCCAGAAGTGGTGAGGTTTAACGGGGGTTATCGGTTCTAGAACAGGCTCCTCTAGGGGGGTCTAAGGCACCGCCAAGTCCTTTGGGTTTCAAGCTAACGCTCGTAGTACCCGGGCGGACGGTTGATGTGTAATAACGTCTAGGTTTACGGTTGAGCATAGTGGGGTATCTAATCCCAGTTTGTTTCTCAGTTTTCGTGGAGTCAGGTGGACTATATTAAAGCTACTTTCGCTTATGGGCTTCGGACACTCAGGAGCGTATGACGGCCAAGAGGCCCTTCGGCTTTATTTCTGTCTCCCCTAACCACCCTTTACGCCGTGGCTATTAACTAGGGCCTCTCGTATAACCGCGGTGGCTGGCACGAGTTTTACCGGCCCTCTTAACACTAACTAAGTCAAGTTTTCACTTATGGCTTAATATTTATCACTGCTGAATTCCCATGGGGGTGTGGCGTGGCAAGGCGTTTTGGGCTAAAGATTAGTGCCTGATACCTGCTCCTCGTCCCCGGGCGGGGGATTAAGGGCATCCTCACAGGGGCGCGGATACTTGCATGTGTAAGTTGTGTTAAAGCTAACAGTAAAGTCAGGACCAAGCCTTTGTGCATGCGGAGCTTTCTAGGGCCCGTCTTAGCATCTTCAGTGCTATGCTTTATTTTAAGCTACGCTAGC